GGATAGAATTCAAAGATTAATCAAGCCCAGAATCACGCTCTGTAGGATTTGAACCTACGACATCGGGTTTTGGAGACCCACGTTCTACCGAACTGAACTAAGAGCGCTTTATTATAAAAAAAAAAGTCTTCTTATCACAATAGTTAAGTTAACAGCCAAGAAGAAGATTTTTTTTGTCCCTCACTCTAATCTTATCTTGAATGCCTAGACTAGCGTCGAGAATAACATAAACAAATGGATGTGTGGTTTGAATCGAGTGAAATTTCTTCCTTGTTACTTCTCATAAGAGAAGTAACGGGTAGGGATGACAGGATTTGAACCTGTGACATTTTGTACCCAAAACAAACGCGCTACCGTGCTGCGCTACACCCCTTTCTTTCAATTGGTCGACATTGTCATTGTAGAGAATCTCCGTCTTGTTTTCAAAAATCGTAGTTTTTCCATTTTTTGCAGTCCTATTAACTATTAATATATGAACCTAGACAATTTTTCTTAACATTTATTTTTGTTCTTTTAACTCATATCTACGATAAAATCTCGTATTAATATGAATATTATTCATATTATAGAACAGAGATTTTATTATTATAAAATAAGATGCTTATATACATAGGAATATCAAAAAACTGATCGTAAAAAAGAAATACTGGGGGGAGGAGGGGAAGAAAGGGACTTTTTTTTTTTTAAGAAAGGGAGAATCTTATCGTTTTTTAGCGTCTTAAATCAATCATGGAACGTAGGGATCCCATGTAAAATACAACGAAATATCAAATACTTCCATATAATATAATATGTATTACCATCAGATATTTTCATAAAATATTAAAACATACAATAAAGAAGGAGGATTAAAAATGCGAGATCTAAAAACCTATCTTTCCGTGGCACCGGTCCTAAGTACTCTCTGGTTCGGGTCTTTGGCAGGTCTGTTGATAGAGATCAATCGTTTATTCCCAGATGCGTTGACATTTCCTTTTTTTTAAACATACTAGTTTAGTTAGTAACATGGGAAGGGTTGAAGAAGATTAGAGATAGAATCAAAAGATCTGTGACTAATCCCTTCCCCTCTTTTTTTTTTGAATTATCCAAAATTCAATTAGATACTTAGAGACAAAATAAAGAAAGGAGGAAAGATAGAAAAAAAAAAAAATGAATTCAACCTCGGCTAAATTTGAGCTCAGCGTTCAATTCGATTTCGAAAAAATCGAGTGAGCACAGAAAGGGGGCCACGAAAAAACTGGAATACAAGATAGGAAAGTGAAATAGTGTACTATATACTATAACTTCAAATCGAATTGAATATAGCTAAATTCAATAGAGTTTAAATTCGTTCTTCCACTTAAACTTGAAAAAGAAATATTAAATAGAATGAAATATTTCTTACTCTATTATATTGTGATAGAAATCTTTCAGAATTTCAACTTAGCAACCTTTTTTTTATTTCTTTTTTTCTTTTGGCTAGTCACTTCAAGATTAGCAACTAAGAAGAGTTGGTTGAATCAAAAACTCAAACTAAAGGAGGGTCATGGCCAAGGGAAAAGATGCCCGAGTAACAATTATTTTGGAATGTAGCAATTGTGTTCGAACCGGACTTAATAAGGAATCAAGGGGGATTTCGAGATATATTACTCAAAAGAATCGACACAACACGCCGAGTCGCTTGGAATTGAGAAAATTCTGTCCCTATTGTTATAAACATACGATTCACGGGGAGATAAAGAAATAAACCGACTCCAAGTTTTTTTATTTGTGTATCACTCTTATATTATAGTAGTACAGGAGGAAGAAAAAAAGGACATATTTTCTATTCGAGAGACCCCATTATTCTAGTTTCGTTAACAGAATTTAATTAACTCAAAATAAAAAAAAAACCAATCTTTTTTTTTTATTCAAAATTATTTTGGATCGGATTGAAATAGTATTTGCGAGATAAGGAATAAACAAAGTATGGAAAATTTCAAGCGACCCTTTCGGAAATCCAAACGATCTTTTCGTAGGCGTTTGCCCCCGATCCAATCGGGGGATCGAATTGATTATAGAAACATGAGTTTAATTAGTCGATTTATTAGTGAACAAGGAAAAATATTATCCAGACGGGTGAATAGATTGACCTTAAAACAACAACGATTAATTACTATTGCTATAAAACAAGCTCGTATTTTATCTTTATTACCCTTTCTTAATAATGATAAACAATTTGAAAGAAGTGAATCGACTACCAGAGCTAATGGTTTTAGAATCCGGAATAAGTAGGCTTACTTTCCTATTCCATTTTTTTTAATAAAAATGAAAACTCTGAGATAGTTTTATTCGAATAATTCGAGAATCCAATCAAGATTAGATTGGATTTCTCCTACTTATTTCTTTTTTCGTAAAAAAAAAAAACAAGAATCGGCGAAGAAGCAATCTTTTTGTCTGGGATATTTATTGGACGGATTTTGTTGCTCATTTGATTTTGAGCGACTTTAGCGTTATCATACTCATTTTTATTCTACTTTCTCGGAGTTCATTCTCCATAAAATGGCATTTTACCTAGTCGAACTTACAATTCCAATTTTGACTTCAAATTGAATAATTTATTTATTTTTGATCGAATTAGAAATCATATAAAGACAATTCCTATTTAATATAGCTATTTGTGCAACTATTTTACGATTAAAAAGCAACCGGTTGTTGTACAGATTGTGAAGGAAATGGCTATACCTATAGTATAATAAATGAGTACGAATTACTGCATTTATCCGAGTAATCCACAAACGACGAAAATCCCTCTTTCGCTTACCTCTATCTCGATAAGACGAAACCAAAGCTCTGATTTTCTGTTGTATAATAGTTCGAGTAAGTCTCGAATGAGCGCCACGAAAGCTTGATGCAAATAAACGAATTTTTGTTCGACGTCGACGAGCTATATATCCTCGTGTAATTCTGGTCATTGAATAAATGAAACCTTAATGAATAACTAATGGATTTCCTTTCTTTCAGTTATTCTTTTCCAATTTACTAGTTTAGTAATAACAACACGCACGCATTCTTCCCATGTATAAAATAAGAATTCCAATGGCTTTTGCTACTATAACCTTCCCAACCACGATTTATTTATTCCGAGTCATTTCTATTTATTTGAATGCCTATATATATATAAAAGGGAAATCCTGGGTTCCATCGTTTCTATGGTTCTTTATAAAACGGTGAGATCCTCTCTATACACCGGAGTCCTTTACTTCGACTTCATTTAATGAATACTATTGCTAACTTGTACAGTTCACATTCTTTTGCTCTACCCATGCTAGTAAAAAAAACGTCTTTCACAAGAAGATCTACTTATACAGTAACGATATTGAATTATGAAGATTTGCTGGGGGGGAGCTGACCCTTGACCCTCTTAGTCCGTTTTTCATAGTCAAATTGGGTTTTCAAAATAATAGTTGCTCGCTTAATGGATAAACATTCGTTACCAATGAGGAATTTTTGATCATCTTCAATTTTGAAACGAGAATGACTTCAATTTGCACCAACGCAAACCATAAATTTCATTTCCAATGGAAGAATCCAATAGATCTTTTTTAGTTTCATATAGTGAACGTACGTACTTCTTTCTTTGATTTCCTTCTTTCTCTTTCTATTAGAAATGATCTGAACGAGTCGCGCATACACCCTAGTACATGTTCCTCGTCGCTGAGGACAGCCCCCGAGAGCGGGGGATTTCGTGACATTTTGGATTGGCTGTCTTGTGTTTCTAATAAGTTGTTTAATAGTTGGCATGTTGAATCGGATCCATAATGAATGGGTTGGTTTAGATTGATCCTAACCGGCTAATTATGACTTCCTTTCCCGTGGAATAGATGACTAAGATATTAGTCAATCCGGTAATAACGAAATAAAAAAATACAAATTGTCGATTTATTTAAACTTATTCCCTCTAGTTGCTTTTTTATTCAACTGCTACAAGATCAACAATTCCATGAGCTTGGGCTTCCGTTGCTGACATAAAAATATCCCTTTCCATATCTTCGGATACGACCCATAAGGGGTTGCCCGTTCTTTGTACATAAACCCTTGTAATGGTTTCTCGCAATTTAAGTAGTTCTGCTGCTTCTAGGATAAATTCTCCCGTTTGTGCCTCATAAAAAGAACTCGCAGGTTGATGTATCATTACCCTGATGATGGAACAAAAGGTTCTTCTCTCTCGATTATGAGATGGAAAGAAATAAAGAAAACAAGAAAGTATAGAACAACCGTACGGGCATCCTTTAGGCATTGCATACGGCTCTCGAATGGAATTCCGTTTGACCTTCCATCAAAGAATTATCAAAGGAAATATATAGAAATTTTCGGTTGTATCGGATTGACATCGTCAAACGACCCAATTACCATCCTTCCTTTCCGATTTCAGAGTAGTTAACAAAATACTATGATGGCTCCGTTGCTTTATATATTTATCTCCTCGGTGATTCAGCAATCCCAAAGTTTTGATTGATTTTAGTTTTTTTACTCTTTCAAAAGTATATTCATAAGTATAGCACTAAATATAAATAAATATCGGAATTTTGAAAAAGTCTTCGGTGGGAAAATAAAAAAAAAAAGTTTGTGACGCTAAAATGGGTCTCCGACAATAGCGAAGACAAAATGGGGAAAACTTCTTCGAATAATTGCATACTACCCTTTCGATATATAATTGAATGTTTTGAAAAACCAAAATTCGTATATCGGATTCGATGTGCCATGCTATTATTACTTAATTTTTCTAATTTCATGCATAGTCTTTTTTTCGTAAAAAACTCATTGGCGCTAAGCGTGAGGGAATGCTAGACGTTTAGTAATCTCTCCACCGACGAGTATAAAAGATCCCATTGAAGCTGCTAATCCCATGCATATTGTCTGCACATCAGGTTGAACAAATTGCATAGTATCATAAATAGCGACCCCCGGGATTACCCATCCGCCAGGAGAGTTTATAAACAAATACAAATCCTTGTTATCATTCTCTATACTCAAATAAACCATAAGACCAATCAGTTGATTCGAGATCTCGCTATCAACCTCTTGGCCTAAAAAAAGTAATCTTTCGCGATAAAGTCGGTTGATTAGGATCCAATTTGTATCCCGTAAGAGCCGTACATGCACCTTTTGATGCATACGGTTCAACAACAAAAATTGAGAAAAAAAGCCTCAATGTGTAGATTACCGCCCTCTTTAAATGAAACTTATATATTATTTATTTAGTTTAGTTTTGAGAGTAGAGTGGTTTCTTAATTCTAAGAAATTCAAAATTTCGTATATTAATGAAACGAATTTTCGTCATTTTTTCAAGAACGAAATGAGTTCCGTTTTGTGCCCCTTCCCTCTCAAAAAAAATACATTAAATTAAGATTATAAGATTCAACATATTGAATTAACTTATCATTGATGCATTGCTGTATCGCGATTTCATTTTAATCACGATGTTGTTTTCTTGTTACTGAATAGGTCTTTTCAATTCTTTTAGGTTTATGCTCTACTCCGAGTCAAAATCTGCCCCATTTTGATTTGCACATATAGGATAAATGCCAATAGTATTACGTCTTTTTTTTTTACAACTTCATTTTTTTTTTTGTTTTCAATTGAGTTCATATCTTATATCACTGCAAAATAGTAACCCTGTATTTATTTCTTTCCTCGGGGGGGTGGTTTAAAGCGAAAATTTGGAGATTACGATTACTATGAAATATATGGAATATTATTTAATAATAATCTTTTATTATATATGGATATATGTAGTAATAAATAAAAATTTAATTTTTTTTTTTTCTAAAGGTAAAGGGAGCCTGAATACTTTACTTATGAAGACTTCATTTTAGTGTTCCAAAAAATTCAACCATAAATTATTGTAATTGCTAATATGAATTTGAATATTCCTCAAATCAAATTGCATTTCACGCTCCAAATTCTTGGTAATTCCATTTTTTTTTTTGGCCGAAACATGATATCTCAATCGGGGGAGAGAACGGGTGAAATCCCATATGACCCAATATATCTGACAAGTCGCACTATACGTCAACCCAAGAGGCATCTTCCTCTCCAGGACTTCGAAAAGGTACTTTTGGAACACCAATAGGCATAAACTGAAAGAAAAAAGAATTAAGTACTATATTGGACTTTGATGTGGAAGCGTAACAATGCATTTATTGGCTTAATAATATTGTATTTTATCATATTTGAGTCATAAATCGATCAAAATGTTTACCATTTCGAATAGTCCTTTTTTTTTTTTTGAAGGATTCCTAAATATAGATGCATTTGTTGATCGAAAATGGGATCACCCCCATTGCGTATTGTTCCGTATCGGGTATAGAATAGATCTGCTTCTGGTTCTTATTAGGAACCAAATTGTTCCGCTTTTACTAAAAAAAAAGACTAGAACAAATATTATCCTTTCTTGAAGATAATTGGAGGTTCATAGCATAGTTTTTGCTAATGCAATAAAGTTACATAGTGTCTATTTTTCGTTGATAAAGGGGTATTTCCATGGGTTTACCTTGGTATCGTGTTCATACCGTCGTATTGAATGATCCCGGTCGTTTGCTTTCTGTACATATAATGCATACAGCCTTAGTTGCTGGTTGGGCTGGTTCGATGGCTCTATATGAATTAGCCGTTTTTGATCCCTCTGATCCCGTTCTTGATCCAATGTGGAGACAAGGTATGTTCGTTATACCGTTTATGACTCGTTTAGGAATAACCAATTCCTGGGGCGGTTGGAGTATTACAGGAGGAACTATAACGAATCCGGGTATTTGGAGTTACGAAGGTGTGGCCGGTGCACACATTGTGTTTTCGGGGTTGTGTTTCTTAGCGGCTATCTGGCATTGGGTGTATTGGGATTTAGAAATATTTTGTGATGAACGTACAGGAAAACCCTCTTTGGATTTGCCCAAGATTTTTGGAATTCATTTATTTCTTTCAGGGTTGGCTTGTTTTGGTTTTGGCGCATTTCATGTAACCGGATTGTACGGTCCTGGAATATGGGTGTCCGATCCTTATGGACTAACCGGAAAGGTACAACCTGTAAATCCAGCGTGGGGGGTAGAAGGTTTTGATCCTTTTATTCCGGGAGGAATAGCTTCTCATCATATTGCAGCGGGTACTTTAGGGATATTAGCAGGCCTATTTCATCTTAGTGTCCGCCCACCCCAACGTCTGTATAAAGGATTACGTATGGGAAATATTGAAACTGTGCTTTCCAGTAGTATCGCTGCTGTCTTTTTTGCCGCTTTTGTTGTTGCGGGAACCATGTGGTATGGTTCAGCAACTACCCCTATCGAATTATTTGGTCCTACCCGGTATCAATGGGATCAGGGATATTTCCAGCAAGAAATATATCGAAGAGTTGGCGATGGATTAGCTAAAAATCAAAGTTTATCAGAAGCGTGGTCGAAAATTCCCGAAAAATTAGCTTTTTATGATTACATCGGGAATAATCCGGCAAAAGGGGGGTTGTTCAGAGCAGGATCAATGGACAATGGGGATGGAATAGCTGTTGGTTGGTTAGGGCATCCGATTTTTAGAGATAAAGAAGGGCGTGAACTTTTTGTACGCCGTATGCCTACTTTTTTTGAAACATTTCCAGTTGTTTTGGTAGACGGAGACGGAATTGTTAGGGCCGATGTTCCCTTTAGAAGGGCAGAATCGAAGTATAGTGTCGAACAAGTCGGTGTAACTGTTGAGTTCTATGGTGGTGAACTTAATGGAGTCAGTTATAGTGATCCTGCGACTGTGAAAAAATATGCGAGACGTGCTCAATTGGGTGAAATTTTTGAATTAGATCGTGCTACTTTGAAATCAGATGGTGTTTTTCGTAGCAGTCCAAGGGGTTGGTTTACTTTTGGGCATGCGTCGTTTGCTCTGCTCTTCTTCTTCGGACACATTTGGCATGGTGCTAGAACCTTGTTTAGAGATGTTTTTGCTGGTATTGACCCGGATTTGGATGCTCAAGTCGAATTTGGAGCATTCCAAAAACTTGGAGATCCAACGACAAGAAGACAGGTCGTCTAATACAAGATTTCTCTCTTATTTTTAGTTGATATAGAATAGATTAATGTGGAAATAGAAATTGGCATCTTTTCTTTAATCTTTTCATTGACTCTTGTTCGTATTTCTTTATCCCATAGATAATCCACAACAAACAGGTATGGAAGCTATAATTGTAAAGCATGATCAAATTTATGGAAGCATTGGTTTATACATTCCTCTTAGTCTCGACTCTAGGGATAATTTTTTTCGCTATCTTTTTTCGAGAACCGCCGAAAGTTCCAACGAAAAAGTGAAATGATTTTTCATCCTATTAATTGAAGTAATGAGCCTCCCAACATAACATTAAACATTGGGAGGCTCATTACTTCAACTAGTCCCCGTGTTCTTCGAATGGATCTCTTAATTGTTGAGAGGGTTGCCCAAAAGCAGTATATAAGGCATACCCAGTAAAACTTACAAGTAAACCAGATATAGAGATGGCGACTAGGGTTGCTGTTTCCATTATTAGATAACTTTAAAGACTACCATAGATCTATGGATCTATGATAAGATCGTTTATTTACAACGGAATGGTATACAAAGTCAACAGATCTCAATGAATACAAAAGAAGAGGATTTATGGCTACACAAAGCGTTGAGGGCGGTTCGAGATCGGGACCAAGACAAACTGCTGTAGGTAGTTTATTAAAACCATTGAATTCAGAATATGGTAAAGTAGCGCCTGGCTGGGGAACCACTCCTTTGATGGGGGTTGCGATGGCTCTATTTGCAGTATTCCTATCTATTATTTTGGAAATTTATAATTCTTCCGTTTTACTGGATGGAATTTCAATGAATTAGATTAAAGGGTAATTCTTAGATTTTTAATACGAATACAAAGTAAAGTATTTCGGTTTCCTATTTTTATCCCATTATTCCTTTACTTTATTGGTAGTTCGATCGTGGAATTTCTTTTTTTTTTTCTGTATTTCCGGAATATGAGTGTGTGACTTGTTCTAATTGATTCTATTGGTAGTACAGAGAAGGAGTCTGTCATCTTTATAGAGATGGTTTTGCCTCGTCAGATATTTATTCGAGTATCTGAAGCACAGAATATATGAAATAGATCCCAATCAATAACTATGATTCCTACTTACTATTCAGACCCCGCGACCGGGCTGGCTATAAAAAAAAATTGGCTAAAGAGGGTTATATGATAAGTTCGAAATCAAAAGTTTTTTTTTTTTCTTTTTGAACAAATTTCCCGTATTGATAGTTGATTTTGATCAAAGTACAAAACTTGAGTTTTATTTGAAGTTATTATATCTATTCGTTGAATAAATGGTTATCTAATGGTTCTTACTCATAGAATCCTTGGACTTATTTTGTACTTTTAAGTAATCATCGTGGTTTTAGTATGAATCTGAGGTTTCAATCGATTAATAGGTTCTTAACAAGAGAATTCCTATCAAAAAAAGAAGAGTAAATCTCGAGTAGACACAAAGAAAATCACAAATCACAGAAAAGAAGTAGTGAATAGGAAAATAGAAGATTCAACAGGCCAGTAACGATCAACGCGCCGACTTGAGATTTTAGCATTATAACCACAAATACTAACTCGTCGCCTCATAGACGTGAAAAAGGGGGTTTTGGTTATAAAGTTTCAAATCTAGCCCCCTTCCAAGTAAAATAATACTTTGGTTTTTTGTTTGAGCTGTACGAGATGAAATTTTCAGATACGGTTCTCCGAGGGGGAGTACTATTCGGTTACCTATCTCAATAAAGTCTATGATTGGTTCGAAGAACGTCTCGAGATTCAGGCGATTGCAGATGATATAACCAGTAAATATGTTCCCCCTCATGTCAATATATTTTATTGTCTAGGAGGAATTACACTGACTTGTTTTTTAGTACAAGTAGCTACAGGGTTTGCTATGACTTTTTACTACCGTCCAACTGTTACTGAGGCTTTTGCTTCTGTTCAATATATAATGACTGAAGTGAATTTTGG